AAAGCCCCTATCACTTAGTTTTCGACTTTTCGGAAATATATTAGCCGATGAATTAGTAGTTGTTGTTCTTGTTTCTTTAGTACCTTCAGTGGTTCCTATCCCTGTCATGTTCCTTGGATTATTTACAAGTGGTATTCAAGCTCTTATTTTTGCAACTTTAGCCGCGGCTTATATAGGTGAATCCATGGAGGGTCACCATTGACTAGTTTTCTAAATAGTCTTTTTTTTTTTTTTAACCTAAGGCAATAGTGCGTGGCTAAAAAAAAATTGACTTAGGGAATAAAAATATACAACTACACTATATACAATACAATCTAGAGTAATAGAAAAAAAGATTACAATAAAGATTACAATATTGATATTAGAGTAGAGAATTGAAAAAAAAAAAAAGGAAAGAGATCTCAAAGATCTTTTTCCTAAAATTCCTGTTTGGTCCATTTATATCATAATCATACCTTCCCCTCAATGAATATTTGTTTTAGATTGGTCAAGGTGTTCTATAGAATGATTCCCCTTTTCAGTTGATTTTATTCAACGATCGACCAAACGAAAATATTAATAAATAATAAATTGTATGAACTTAGATCAATTAAATCAATTTCTATGCAACGATTTGGCCCAATCAATTTATCCTTTATTATCCATTTAGGTTGTGGGATAATGCTAAAGAAGGGGGAAGGGAAAGGAGAATTTACAAAAAAGGGGATTCATAAATGGTTCGTAGAGGGGAGGTCGAACTGGGTATATGGAATTGAATGGCTATAAGTCAACTCTTGTCAAGGGTTAGGCGCATCATTATCAAATCCGATTGCATTGAAGATGAAGGAAGAGTTGGTTTACATTGTGGAAGAAAGACATGTATATGTGATATTAGATATTGACTAGTTATATACGAGTTAAAGATATATATATAATTTGCCCTACGAATCGAATGTGAATGTAGATGGGGATTTTATAGAAGTCCTTGAAACGGAAAAACTAAAGTTGTATGGATTCACAAAGACTTTCTCGAGAGAAACTAAAAAAAAGATATCGAAGTAGTTTTGATGATTCAAGAATGTTATTACTTGAATTCTAAGTTCGTAGTTACTTCGACTGGATGAATCGTAGCAATGGAATAATTAAGTCATAGTTCGTTGGTTGAGTGTATCATTAACCATTTTTTTTGGTACGAGGAACTTATCATGAATCCACTGATTTCTGCCGCTTCCGTTATTGCTGCTGGATTGGCTGTAGGGCTTGCTTCTATTGGACCTGGAGTTGGTCAAGGTACTGCTGCGGGTCAAGCTGTAGAAGGTATCGCGAGACAGCCCGAGGCGGAGGGAAAAATACGAGGTACTTTATTGCTTAGTCTAGCTTTTATGGAAGCTTTAACAATTTATGGCCTGGTTGTAGCATTAGCACTTTTATTTGCGAATCCTTTTGTTTAATATTCTAAATAGGAAAAATTTGGATTTTTCCTATTTTATTGCCTTGGACTTGTGCTTTGCTTTTTCGAATTATATAAAGATTTAATTCCTAGAATTATTTATTCGTTGAGAAAATAACCCACGGGAAGGGCTGATTTGTGGATGAGGAATTAGCATACCGACTTGCTTTCATCCTTCCCGTTCGTGTTCGTAGGCCTTTTTTAGTTTTTAAGAGGGGTTGCAACCAAGGAGGTAATTCATGATTTCTAAATCGAATAGATTTTTGGTTCAATTTAGAAAGTAGGAAACTAGAAATATATATATATAAAATAAAAAAGAGGGCAAAGTAATACAAAAAGAACTATGTTCGATTTTTTAGTCTATCTATACGAGGAGATCATATGAAAAATGTAACCGATTCTTTCCTTTCTTTGGGCCACTGGCCATCTGCCGGGAGTTTCGGGTTTAATACCGATATTTTAGCAACAAATCTAATAAATCTAAGTGTAGTGCTTGGGGTCTTGATCTTTTTTGGAAAGGGAGTGTGTGCGAGTTGTTTATTTCAAGAATAGGCTGGATCCAACCAGCTGTACTTTGTTCTGTTATAACTAGAAAAATTATACCTAAGAAGGAAGGGTGCATGATCTCGCGAATTACTTCTGAATAAATTTAGAAATCATATGTAAGAACTATAGCATTTCGTAATTTATTGGAAAATACACTTTGATTCTCTATCAACCAATAATGTGGGACCATTAACATGGTTAAAGCTAAACTGTTTGAAATCCAGACGCAGCATGGTACTCTTTCTACCACTATATTAATATAGAGATGGTTTCAAAATCAATATTTTATCAATATAGAACACTCATATCGATAAAATGATTTGAACTACTTATTGTAAATATGGGGATTTTATCCCCTTTATTAGCCAATGCTGAATTGATGACCTATTGTGTATAAAAACTTCTTGGATTCAAAAAAAAGTAAACAACTTTGCTGACAATTACATATTTTTTGTTTGGTCAGAAGAGTCCTCCGAATATTTTGGTCTTGGATTAGTGATTCCTTTTGATATTTTGATTTCGTTT